CCACTTATTTGATGGGATGGTTAAGAGATTATCTATGGTTAAACTCTTCACAACTTATCAATGGATATAACCCGTTTGGTATGAATAGTTTATCAGTCTGGGCATGGATGTTTTTATTTGGGCATCTTGTTTGGGCTACTGGATTTATGTTCTTAATTTCCTGGCGTGGTTATTGGCAGGAATTGATTGAAACCTTAGCATGGGCTCATGAACGCACACCTTTGGCAAATTTGATTCGATGGAAAGATAAACCAGTAGCTCTTTCAATTGTACAAGCAAGGTTGGTTGGATTAGCTCACTTTTCTGTAGGTTATATATTCACTTATGCGGCTTTCTTGATTGCCTCCACGTCGGGCAAATTCGGTTAATTATTTATGTATTCTATCCGCAATAATATGTTTTTTTAATAAAAAAAAAAGGTATGCACTCTTATATTTATTTCTACATCTAGGATCCGATTTGTATCATTATCATTGATAATAAGAGGAACTGAAGCATTATGGCAAAGAAAAGTTTGATTTATAGGGAGAAGAAGAGGCAAAAATTGGAACAAAAATATCATTTGATTCGTCGATCCTCAAAAAAGGAAATAAGTCGGATTCCGTCGCTAAGTGAGAAATGGAAAATTCATGGAAAATTACAATCCCCACCGCGCAATAGTGCACCTACACGTCTTCATCGACGTTGCTTTTCGACCGGAAGACCGAGAGCTAACTATAGAGACTTTGGACTATCTGGACACATCCTTCGGGAAATGGTTCAGGCATGTTTGTTGCCAGGGGCAACAAGATCAAGCTGGTAAGGATTTGAGTATCCCTTAATTTTTCTATTTTTTCTATAATCGATGAGGCCCCTTTACCATTCTGTCTAAATAGGCTATTCTATTTGTACAGATATGGAATAGGGGCGCATTCAATTCTTCTTTGTTTATTAGAGTTTAGTCCAAGTTTTTTTGTTTCATCGCGGGGTAGAGCAGTTTGGTAGCTCGCAAGGCTCATAACCTTGAGGTCACGGGTTCAAATCCTGTCTCCGCAACATTTTTTTTCAACAAATGTAAGTTTTATTCTATTAACTAGTCATTAATTAATACTTGTCTTTTGGGACGCGAGGAAAAAATTACTCTATTGCCAGGTCAACTATACCGAATATTTTATCTTTTTCAATCCATTTATATTTGGGCGGATAGCGGGAATCGAACCCGCGTCTTCTCCTTGGCAAAGAGAAATTTTACCATTAGACTATATCCGCTTTTTTTGCCTTATTGATAATAAATTTATGGATAATATTTGTTCAAAGCTAGACGAGATACACTCTTTGGTTTGGGGTCATTTCATAAAATTCTACCAACAAATCAATTCAATTAACAATTCGATTAATATATAATAAATATATTAATAATATATTTATTATATATATTTGGTATTGAATTTCATATTAAAAAAAATATTATTCTCTATTTCCATAAAATATTATTTTCTATATTTATATTAGATATCAATTTTTGATTAGTTTTTTTATTTAGTTATTTATTACTATTTCATATTTATATTTCATATTTATATTTAGTAAATTGATATTTATTAATTTTTTATTCATATTTTACTCAAGTTACAGAAGTTCGACCCCCCCTCTAATTTTTTGTTTTATTTATTTGCATTTTATGGACTTATATTGAATTTGAATGTGAAATTCATGGAATGGGAGGGGTCATCTCATTTTTGGATCTGCAACGAATGAATTCAAGAGATAAGAGAATTAAGGATACCCACCAAGAAGACTAATCCAATCCATAAAGATGTACCAGAAAATACAACATTTTTGTTACTCGACCAACCATCAGGAGACGCAAATACAACGGGTACACTAATCAGTAAGATTGATGAAGTAATAATTAATGCAAAAACAGCCAATTGGAAAGCAATAGTCATGTTTTTAATCCTCCAAGCTATTAACAAAAGAATATACACCATTTAATCCTCTTACCCACTAAAAATTTTTTAATAAATATAGGGATTTTATCATGAATCCGTTGATTCAAGATGACTTATTTCCAACTTCTTTTTACCACTTTTATTCTATTCGGACATGAAGTTAAAGATTCTTTTTGACTTCACAAACGGGTATACTGGATCGTGTATCTCATTTATTTATATAGACAGGTTGATAGACCTATAAAGAAAGTCACACCCCATATCTTTCTCTACATAGTGATCGTATTAACTCATAGGTCTATGTTCTATTTGTTGAAAAAAAAATAAAATATAAATTATCTTTCGGAGAGATGGCCGAGTGGTTGATGGCTCCGGTCTTGAAAACCGGTATAGTTCATAAAAATAACTATCGAGGGTTCGAATCCCTCTCTCTCCTTTTGTTGGATGAATATATGTTTTTCTTTATTGGCTTTTTTTACTTCTTAGCATCATAAATAAAAGAGAATGGCTCGGCTGGATAGTATAGCCGAGCCAGAAAAAATTAGATTGAATTGCAAGAAATAAAGAAG